ACGTGAACCAATACGTCTATTTCTACGTGAACCAATTTTTGGTATAGGTTTTGCCATATTTTATCATCTCATAAATATAAGTCAGAGATATATGGATATATCCATTTCATGTCAAAACAGATCCTGGTTTTTTTTACTGATTTTTTTTACTGATTTTTTGTACATCTGTACATCAGGTCCTTTCGATTTTGGGAGTCCTTTTTGGTTTAAAAAGATTATCCTTGTCTTTGTTTATGTCTCGGGTTGGAACAAATTACTATAATTCGTCCCCGCCTACGGATCAATCGACATTTTTCACAAATTTTACGAACGGAGGCCCTTATTTTCATATTTGTCACTCCTTTTCTTAATTCGGAATCTACTTAATTGATTGGAAGAAAATAAGTTTCTTAAAATTTTTAACTTCGAATTGTATCCCTACGAAAGAATGTTGAAATCAAAAAATCACCTAATTATTTGAGTCTTTACTTTTGAATATACAAATTATATGCCCTTTAGTTGAATCATAAGAACTTACCACAATTTTTATTCTATTTACTGGTAGTATACGTATAAAATTACGTTGAACCTTTCCCGAAGCAAAACCCAGAATCGGATTTTCGTTATCTAAACGAACTCGAAACATACATACCGTTGGGACGTAGTTCAGTAATTAAACCCTCGCGAATCCGTTTTTGTTCTTTCATTCCAGGTAAAACGGCTTTGAAGCATCAACTAATCAAAGAGGCATAATATTAGAAACCTACCCTTTACTCTTTTTTTTTCACAAATATGAAAGTTCCGCATATAATTCGGCTATCAGAAAGATTACCATATATAACACAAAATTTCCCCGCCGATTCCTTCTATTCGAGCCTCTCGGTCTGTCATTATCCCTCGAGAAGTAGAAAGAATTACAATCCCCATTCCGCCTAAAATTCTCGGAATTCCTTGATAGTTAGAATAAATTCGTAGGCCGGGCCGGCTGATCCGTTTTAAATTTAAAACAGTTCTATATGATCCTTTCCTATTTCTCCTATGTCGTAGGGTTAAAACCAAAAAATATTTATTGCTTTCCTGATGTTTTCTCACGTTTTCAATAAAACCTTCTCGTAAAAGGATTTTAACAATATTTTCAGTCATGTTAGTAGATGGTATTCGAACTGTTCTTTTTTCATTCATGTCAGCATTTCGTATAGAGGTTATTATGTCAGCAATAGTGTCTTTACTCATGATAAACTAAGATTATTGTTGCCCCCGAATTTGGATATAATCAACATGCTCTATTTCTTTTTTTTCTGAATTCATAAATATTTATGAATTTAAAAAGGTATATGCGTGATATACAAACAATCTACTAATTTAATTTAAATTAATCCATTTCATTCAAATACTATAAACTATATCACGGTATTCCCTTATAATACTTCAGGTGCTAATGAAACTATTTTAGTGAAATTTAACTGTCTTAATTCCCGGGGGATCGCGCCAAAAATTCGGGTTCCCTTTGGATTTCCTTCTTGATCAATAACAACTGCAGCATTGTCATCATATCGTATTATCATACCGTTGTCGCGTTTGAGTTCTTTACAAGTACGTACAATTACAGCTCGAATCACTTCTGATCTTTCTAGAGGTGTATTTGGTACTGCTTCTTTGATTACAGCAACAATAACGTCACCAATATGAGCATATCGTCGATTACTAGCTCCTATGATTCGAATACACATCAATTCTCGGGCCCCGCTGTTATCCGCTACGTTCAAATGGGTTTGAGGTTGAATCATATCTTTTTTTTATTGGTTTTGTCTTTTTCAATGTAAAGGGTGAAAAAAAAAAAAGAAATATTGTTTGTTCAAAACAAAACAAGAAACCTACAATTGTTTTTTATCAAAAAAATTCTTTCCTTTTGTTCTACATTCCTATCCTATACCGAAAGAATGAATTGAGTTCGTATAGGCATTTTTGATGCCGCTATTGAAATAGCCCTTCTGGCTATATTTTCTGCCACTCCGCTCATTTCATAAAGTATTCTGCCGGGTTTAACAACAGCTACCCAATATTCGGGAGATCCTTTCCCCGAACCCATACGTGTTTCTGTAGGTCTTACTGTAACTGGTTTGTCTGGAAATATACGTACCCAGATTTTTCCACCGCGGCGTGCATTTCGTGTCATTGCTCGCCGCCCCGCTTCTATTTGTCTAGACGTGATCCAAGCGGGTTCAAGTGCTTGAAGAGCATATCTACCAAAGCAAATACGATTACCTCGATAAGACATTCCTTTCATTCTTCCTCTATGTTGTTTACGGAATCTGGTTCTTTTGGGGTTATAGTTGATGGTTGTTTATCAATTCCACCCATCTCTACTACAGAACCGGACATGAGAATTTCTTCTCATCCAGCTCCTCGCGAATTAAACGATTAAAAATAAAATACATGGTGAATAATATACTGAATTGGGGGATTCTTTGAAATTTCATTTAATAATTTTTTTCTTTTGATATATAATTAACCGCATATTCTATTTATAGATAATGTCATTTAGGTATAATGAATATTATAATGAATCTTTATTTTGCTTTTTATTATCATATCGAATTTACTCAAATTTCTAAAAAAAAAATTCGCGGGCGAATATTTACTCTTTCAACATTCAGTTGTAAGATTAGTCTATGACATGACCTTTCAAAAAAAAAATGATTCTGGTTCGTTCCGCCATCCTACCCACTGAATCATTAGGATTCGTTTTCAATAGAATCTTATGCATTCACAGGTTCTGTCGTTCCCACCACCTCTCGAGTAATGATTAGGTCTGAATTCTACAATGGAGCCCCTAATGAAATTTTTTTTGAGTCAACCTTCTCAGTCTTTATTGGCTCGGGGCTCTTGATTTGTGGTTCTATCCACGTATTTGTCTAATGTCTAATTAGGGATCAATCAGTATTGATGCTTTATTACATTCCTTTTTATGAGGTAACTCATAGACCGTACATATTGGAATCATATATCGTTGATATTCTTGTTCTATCTTTCTCTCACCTTTCCATTTATCTGTATACTTTTCTTGCTTTACAACTCATAATCAGATTGGTTTTTCTTTTTTGTTTACGCAAAAAGATTTCAGTTGCTACAATGATATGACTTATATATCATATTTTGACTGGCTCTTTCTTTATATCCAGATAATGCGAAGCGATGAGTTGGTTATTAGTTCTATAGTTATTAGTTCGTACTACGGGTTTTTCCATTTTTTTTGAATCCTAATCCTAAAAAAACCAACGAGTCACACACTAAGCATAGCAATTATATCAAATGATTAATCGAATTTTTATTCAACCTTATAGAATTGTTCATTTTTTTTTATCACTAAATAGAAATAGAACTAAATACAAGTCAAGTAAATTCTTATTATTCTTCGTCTACAAATATCCAAATTTTGATACCTAATACCCCATAGATAGTTCGAACTGCGTAGGAACAATAATCTATTTTGGCTCGAATGGTTTGTAGAGGAACCCTGCCTTCTCTGATCCATTCGACACGTGCAATTTCTTTTCCGTCGATACGCCCTGCAATTTGTACTTGAATTCCTTTTGTACCTGCCTGCTCAGTTAATTCAATAGCCTTTTTCATTGCTTTGCGAAATGAAACTCTATTTTTTAATTGTCCGGCTATAAATTCCGCAAGAATATTGGGGTGCCCATAAGGGTTTACAATTCTTGTAATAGCAATGTTGAGTTTTCGGTTTACACAATTGAGTTCTTTTTGTACATTGAACTGTAATTCTTCGATTTTGCGAGTCCTGTCTTCTATTAATAACTTGGGGAATCCCATATAGATTATGACTTGAATCAAATCGATTCTTTTTTGAATCTCTATACGTGCAATTCCCTCGACATTAGAGGATATTTTCAGATTTTTTTGTACATAATTTTTGATACAATCTCGTATTTTTTGATCTTCTTGTAGATCCTCGGAATAATTTTTTGGTTGTGCAAACCAAAGAGAATGATGACTTTGGGTTGCACCAAGTCTGAAACCAAGTGGATTTATTTTTTGTCCCATAGTCCCCCACTACTATATATATCGTGAAACGTCATATCGGTGTATTTTTTTTTTTTTTTTTATCCGTTCGGTTTTTTTTAAGCATAACATAATATAGCGTATTTGTAGTTTTTCTAATATAGAATATTCTTTCTTTAAATATTCCTCCGCTCTTTTGTCCTTTTATCTTTTTCTAGTTGTTCATCTACAGATATATCTTTCAACACAATAGTTATATGACAGGTGGATCTTCTTATCGGATAACCCCGCCCTCGAGCTCGGGGTTTTAATTTTTTCACAGTCGTGCCCTCGTTGACTTCAGCTTTACTAATGATTAAACTTGTTTCATTCAAACCTTTATTGTGATTAGCGTTTGCTGCTGCAGAATAAACCAATTTTAAAATGTCATAACATGCTCGATAAGGCATGAGTTCTAGTATCATAAGTGTTTCTTCATAGGAACGCCCACGAATTTGATCAATTACTCTTCTCGCTTTGTGAGCAGAAATACATATATGTTGGCCTGAAGCGGCTACTTCTGTATATTGGTTCGGCTTTCTGTTCTTTTTCTCCATAATTATAAGGTTCACCTCTCATTAATAAACGATAAGCATCTATATTCACTTTTATTATTTTTATTATTTATTAATTAGAATTTAATTAGAATTAATAAATTATTAACTTATTAACGCCGAGATCTATTATCACCTTTCGCATGCCCCCGGAAATTTAGAGTCGGTGAAAATTCTCCCAATTTATGTCCTACCATACGATCTGTTATATAAATAGGCAAATGCTCCCTTCCATTATGGATAGCAATAGTATGCCCGATCATTGTAGGTATAATGGTAGACGCTCGAGACCAAGTTATTATTATTTCTTTTTCTGCTTTTGTGTTAAGTTTATTTATTTTTCTTAATAAATGATTTGCTACAAAAGGATTTTTTTTCAGTGAACGTGTCACAATTAATTACTCC